GGGAACAGTTATTCCATATATTTTGATATTGAAAATCATATTTTCGAGATTGATAGTGGTCATTTTTTTCAGAGTGAACTAGAAAGTTCTTTTTATAGTTATTGGAATTTTAGTTATCTAAATAATGGATCTAACAATGACGATCCTCACGATGATCATTACATGGATGATACTAAATATAGTTGGAATAATCACATTAATAGTTGTATTGACATTTATCTTGAGTCTCAAATCTTTATTGATACTTACATTGTAAGTGGTAGTGACAATTCCAGTAACAGTTACATTTCTCGTTCCGTTTGTGGTGAAAGTAAGGGGTCCGATATAAGTACCAGCACGAATGGTAGCACTATAATAGAAAGTTCCAATGATCTGGATGTAACTCAAAAATACAGACATTTGTGGGTTCAATGTGAAAATTGTTATGGATTAAATTATAAGAAAATTTTAAAATCAAAAATGAATCTTTGTGAACAATGTGGATATCATTTGAAAATGAGTAGTTCCGATAGAATCGAACTTTCGATCGATCCGGATACTTGGGATGCTATGGATGAAGACATGGTTTCTTTGGATCCCATTGAATTTCATTCGGAAGAGGAGCCTTATAAAGATCGTATCGATTCTTATCAACGAAAGACAGGATTAACTGAAGCCGTTCAAACAGGTATAGGCCAATTAAACGGTATTCCCATAGCACTTGGGGTTATGGATTTTCAGTTTATGGGGGGTAGTATGGGATCCGTGGTTGGGGAGAAAATAACCCGTTTGATTGAGTACGCTACTAACAAATTTCTCCCTCTTATTATAGTATGTGCTTCCGGGGGGGCGCGTATGCAAGAGGGAAGTTTGAGTTTAATGCAAATGGCTAAAATATCTTCTGCTTTATATGATTATCAATCAAATAAAAAGTTATTCTATGTACCAATTCTTACATCTCCTACTACAGGGGGGGTAACTGCGAGTTTTGGTATGTTGGGAGATATCATTATTGCCGAACCCAATGCCTATATTGCATTTGCGGGTAAAAGAGTAATTGAACAAACATTGAATAAAACAGTACCTGAAGGTTCACAGGCGGCTGAATATTTATTCCAGAAAGGCTTATTCGATCTAATCGTACCACGTAATCCTTTAAAAAGCGTTCTGAGTGAGTTATTTCAGCTCCACGCTTTCTTTCCTTTGAATCAAAATTCAATAGAGCATTAAGTTCCTTTTTTATTTGTAGCAAACAAGTAGTTAGTTTATCAGAATCCAAGTAAAACGAATATGAATGGGGTTTCTTTGTTGACATAAGATCTAAATTGTAAAAAGAAATCAAAAGTTGTGGATAACTCCTTTTTATCTATATTCTTGATTACTAATTCAGTTAAGAGGCCTCTATCAACAAGAAAAATAGTGAATTCTTTTTTTCGTTAAATTCTAGGAAAATAAAAAATTTTTGTTCTACGTCTTACGTATGTATATATAATCCAAATATATAATTCTAGAATATAGAAACTATAGATATATGCTTTTGTACCTTCTATACTCACTTAGATATATACTTAGATTTATACTAATCTTTATCTTTATAATATTAATATATTAATATAAATAATAATAACAGGTACAAATAGTAAATTGAGGTATCCTTTATATGACAACTTTCGACTTTCCCTCTGTTTTGGTGCCTTTAGTAGGCTTAGTATTTCCGGCAATGGCAATGGCTTCTTTATTTCTTCATGTTCAAAAAAATAAGACTGTTTAGATCTGATGGGCCCAACTCTGATCCATTTTTTTTTTCAAAACTAAGACTTGTATCATAACGCAGATACCTATTTAGTGTAAGAAAAGAAGGTATAACATGCGGCGCTTCCGTCGAAAAGGGGCTCTTTGGCCTGTAGAAAGATGATATGGGGGTAAAGGAATTCTATCTATTTGAAAAAATCTCAAGATCGCCGGATGGCTGAACTGTAAAATCGGTACATCTATATGTATATTGATGGGATCATACGAAGGGTATGTTTTTTTTTTATTTTAGATCTAACCAATTTGATAAATTACTCTTAAAGGTTCACATCAAACTAGTACTAGTTGGTGAGAGTTACTTCGGAAACAAAAAGAGTAAAGTCTAGGGTATTCTCTCAATTCCAATAAAACGAAACCAGATCAAGTATGAGTTGTCGATCAGAACATATATGGATACAACCTATAACGGGGTCGCGAAAAACAAGTAATTTCTGCTGGGCCATTATCCTTTTTTTAGGTTCATTAGGATTCTTATTGGTTGGAACTTCCAGTTATCTTGGGAGAAACTTGATATCTTTATTTCCGTCTCAGCAAATCCTTTTTTTTCCACAAGGGATTGTGATGTCTTTCTATGGGATCGCGGGTCTCTTTATTAGCTCCTATTTGTGGTGCACAATTTCGTGGAATGTAGGGGGTGGTTATGATCGATTCGATAGAAAAGAAGGAATGGTGTGTATTTTTCGTTGGGGATTCCCTGGAAAAAATCGTCGCATCTTCCTCCGATTCCTTATAAAGGATATTCAGTCCGTCAGAATAGAAGTTAAAGAGGGTATTTATGCTCGCCGTGTCCTTTATATGGATATCAGAGGTCAGGGGGCCATTCCCTTGACTCGTACTGATGAGAATGTTACTCCACGGGAAATCGAACAAAAAGCTGCCGAATTGGCCTATTTCTTGCGTGTACCGATTGAAGTATTTTGAGAAATGAGCTGAGAGAGTGAATGCTTTCTCAGCAGGAAGGAAAAACTAAAGAATCCCCCTTTTCTATACCATAACTTAACTGAAGTTTCTTCATAACGCTCATTCTAGTCAAAGAAGACGTATACGTAACGTAACAACCACAAAACAAAACCATTTTTGTGGTCTTTTATGTGTATGGAAATCTACACAACTTAATTCAATAACAAAAAAATTAAGTAACAAATCGAAAAAATGGATTCATCCTTTCTATTTTCTATCAAAGCAGTTCGAAATACATAAATTTTTTTATTCCGGACTATGAGTAGTCAGTGAAAATTTTTAAAAATAGAAGATATTTTGATATAATGATAGAAAATAATATTCATTACCTAAATAAAGCGGTTTTTTCAGGCAGTCATTGATTCGTCGAAAAGGGGGATACTTGCTTCGAATTTGACCAATTACTATATCTGGAAACAATATAATATTTTTTTGTTAACTCTTTGAATTCGAAGTGGATTCTTCATCTATTTCTGTATTCTTTCTACATTCAAAGACTAACTCCGAAATCACAAATAAAAAACAAAATAGTGAATAGATTCATAAGTTCGATACTTTGTAATAGAACTCATGCATGAGAGAAATATTGGATGGCGTAGAGTCAACTAATGAGGTCGGTTCATTAAAAATTCATAGACGAAATGAAAAAATGTCAAAAAAGAAAGCATTCAACCCTCTTTTATATCTTGCATCTATAGTATTTTTGCCCTGGTGGATTTCTCTCTCATTTAATAAAAGTCTGGAATCTTGGGTTACTTATTGGTGGAATACTAGGCAATCTGAAATTTTTTTGAATGATATTCAAGAAAAAAATATTATAGAAAAATTCATAGAATTGGAGGAAATCTTTCTTTTGGAGGAAATGATCAAGGAATACTCGGAGACACATCTACAAAACCTTCGTATAGGAATCCACAAAGAAACGCTCCAATTAATCAAGATACACAATGAGGATCATATCCATACGATTTTGCACTTCTTGACAAATATAATCTGTTTCGTTATTCTAAGTGGTTATTCAATTTTGGGTAATAAAGAACTTGTTATTCTTAACTCTTGGGCTCAGGAATTCCTATATAACTTAAGTGACACAATAAAGGCTTTTTCGATTCTTTTATTAACAGATTTATGTATCGGATTCCATTCGCCCCATGGTTGGGAACTAATGATTGGCTTTGTCTACAAAGATTTTGGATTTGCTCATAATGATCAAATTATATCTGGTCTTGTTTCTACTTTTCCAGTCATTCTAGATACTCTATTTAAATTTTGGATTTTTCGTTATTTAAATCGTGTTTCTCCGTCACTTGTAGTGATTTATCATTCAATGAATGATTAAAAAAGGATCTACTGATATTAATCCAATTCAATTCTAACGTTTCTTACTTTGTAGTTGTACAGAAGCAAAGCATGTAAAATCATACTTACTCTTTATTTTTCTACCCATCCCAAAGATTTATTCTATATATTAATATTATTTATTCCAGTAAAATTATTCCAGTAAATAGCAGAATTGCGGATAGGGAACTAGGTTAGCGACCTACCAAATTTATTGTAGACATTTTTGGGCTCAATGGTTGGACCATGCAAACTAGAAAGACTTTTTCTTGGATAAAGGAACAAATTACTCGATCCATTTCCGTATCGCTCATGATATATATCATAACTCGGCCATCCATTTCAAGTGCATATCCCATTTTTGCACAGCAGGGTTATGAAAATCCGCGAGAAGCGACTGGTCGTATTGTATGTGCCAATTGCCATTTAGCTAATAAGCCCGTGGATATTGAAGTTCCACAAACGGTACTTCCAGATACTGTATTTGAAGCAGTTGTTCGAATCCCTTATGATATGCAACTAAAACAAGTTCTTGCTAATGGTAAAAAGGGTGCTTTGAATGTAGGGGCTGTTCTTATTTTACCAGAGGGTTTTGAATTAGCTCCTGCTGATCGGATTTCCCCCGAGATAAAAGAAAAGATAGGCAATCTGTCTTTTCAGAGCTATCGCCCCAATAAAAAAAATATTCTTGTGATAGGCCCCGTTCCTGGTCAGAAATATAGTGAAATAACCTTTCCTATCCTTTCCCCGGACCCCGCTACTACGAAAGAGGTTCACTTCTTAAAATATCCTATATATGTAGGCGGAAACAGGGGAAGGGGTCAGATTTATCCCGACGGGAGCAAAAGTAACAATACAGTTTATAATGCTACATCAGCAGGTATAGTAGGTAAAATAATACGAAAAGAAAA